ACAAAATCAAAAAATTGGAGTGTTGACATGTTTCGTCGGGTGAATTTGATGAGATAGGAAAATCCAGTACCATTGAAATAACAATAACGAGTTCTTTTTTCTTTTGTTATTGTTATTTAGTGGCAGGTCTGTCCTGAAAAAACCATTGAAGTCAGAACACGAAAATTAATTGTGCAAGAATCCATATCTTTTTTTTTTTTCACTTTCATAATTTTTCAAGCCAAGCAAAGAAAACATTTTCTCAAAACAAATTTATCTTTAGTTATTTTCAACTAACTGCCCGAATTTTAGATTTTAGGAATTCAAGTCACTCAATTGTATTTAGTAAAAAAAAGAATCATAGTATTTTTTTCAGACTCAAGTAAGTGTTAAAGCTTTTTTTTGAAGAAAGGAAGAAAGAAATGCTTTTGAATTAGAAATTCGTTCAAAATTCTATTATCTATTAGAAGATTATTCTAATTCGAATCAAATTATATTAAGATTCAAATATTATATTACAATTTTTTATTAAATGAAAATTTATATAATAAATCTGATTAATTAAAACTTATAAATAGGATATTTATCAATAGGATAGGGGGCTTTTTTTATTTTTTTTTTAGTTTCAAATCGAGTCGAGAAAAATAAAATAAAGAATAAAATAATAAGAGAGGTTTATAATAGAACCCTTGATTTTGTTCCTATTGTTGTTGCTCCGCTAACAAAACAAACAAGTATTTTTGTTTTCAAATCAGATAATTGAAATTGTTTTATCTATGATTCATTGGAACAAAACAAGAAACATCCTAGCTGGGTTAATAACCTAGTGAGGCGGGGAAAAGACCGTTCGTTTCGAACAAAATCAAAGAGATATTCATTACTTTTTTTTTTACTTTACTCCTTTTTTTGGAGATATCACATTATCGAAATTGAATTTGAATTCAAATTGCTGCTAAACTAAAACAAAAAAATTTGTATCTTTTGTATCTTTGTATCTATACTATAACTATAGAATCAAGAGAATCAAGAAATAAAAAAAAAAGAATTTTGTTTAAATTTATGCGTAACAATTAATACGTAACATAGCAATTGTCTTTTTAAATTGGGAGAGATGGCTGAGTGGACTAAAGCGGCGGATTGCTAATCCGTTGTATGAGTTATTCGTACCGAGGGTTCGAATCCCTCTCTTTCCGTTCCCTCCAAGGATGGGGCTTGAGATTTTTCTTTAGAATCAAAGAAAAATCTCAAGCCCCCCTTTTGTTATAGTTTCGTTTCTGGAACCGAAAAAGTCATAAGAAAGAAAAAAAAAGAAAAGGAGAACCCTTTCTTTTGATTTTATTCCTCACGCCCAGGATTACGTCCTGGATCATTAGATAGGAATCCGAAGATGAAGAGAGAAACAAAGAATATCACTACTGTGTAAACGAAGAGTTTGAGAGTAAGCATTACACAATCTCCAAGGTTATTTTTTTTTTGAAAAAAAAAAGGGGGGGGATAGATTATCCATTTTTATATCATACATCCTATTTTGACACCAAGAAATAAAGCGGTTTATAGAAAAGAAAGACATTTATTTTCCGAAATTCATTTGTAAGAAGATTCTTTCAGTACCAAAAGTATCTTTTATATCCACAATTAGTTATTGTGAGGGACCCTAATAGGATAGGGTCCTTGCTCATACTGGAATAGTATAGGGTCCTTGCTCATACTGGAAGTAGAAGATCAGAATGAAGAAATGCGGAGATCCAGATTCATTGCAACTATCCAAGAATTGCCATGTTTGAATCGAGGGTTCATAATGTAAGACTTATCTCATCTTATGTTAGAATCTTTTCTTTTTTTTTCTTTTTTATCGAGTCAACCATGAATATTTGTAGGACGGTATTTAGGATCTCATCGAAAACTTACAGCAGCTTGCCAAACAAGGGCTAAGAGAAAAAAGAACACAGGTATGACTGGCATAATATCTACGATTGGATTGAAAATAGCATAAGCCTCAGGCAATTTGGCAAAGACAAAACCACTTGAGTGAAGGACGGAATTAAGCCAGATACAGATTAAACTAAAGATATTAAGCATAACAAAGATTTCTTTCTTGGAGATAATTGTATTTTGTTTGAGTTATTGATATAAGGAAAAATGAAGAAAGTAAAGTAGACCAAAAAACCAAATACCGCTTTTTCTTCGACTCACCCAATCAAAGACAAGGATCCTTCCATTTTCAAATTTCAAATCAGAATTGAATTTCATACAATATCTTAATTGAATTCTATGTAATTATCAATAAATTAATGTAATGATCTGATCTATAAATTCTGTTTAATTCTTCCACAACTACACGTGTTAAACCCTAGCAACAATTTAACCTATTACAAAAAGAATGGGCGGGAATTGACGAACAATTAATACCGATATTAGTGTTTATTGTTGTAGATACAAATCTAAATGGGGCGTGGCCAAGCGGTAAGGCAGTGGGTTTTGGTCCCGTGACTCGGAGGTTCGAATCCTTCCGTCCCAGAACAGTCCGATTCTATCAAAATAAAAGATTGTTCTATTTAACTTAACAATACCAATCTTCTGTTTAAGAGTGTAATGTTGAATACATTGGGATCCTATTGCTGATTTCTAATAATTCACAAAAGAAAGAATTACAGTTTTCCTTTTATTTCTCACAAACCCAATTGAGCCCAAATAAGATGCAGATGTAACTTAATCCATTTGTGTTCATTCAAGTAAGGTGGAAAGATAAATGAATTTAGAATTCAAAAAACAAAAAAAAAAGGTATGCTGTTTAGCATGTGCATGTCGTGTTCCCTTTCATATTGAGTTAGTTACTTAGGGAAACTTTCCCTCCTATATCTAGTTGAATTATCAATTCTTTGAATTAGAATGTGAAAGTGAAAGAAAGGCTTCTGTATTCCCTATTTCTCTCTATAGTCACTATATTTGAATAGGGTACTCATTTTCTGTTGATCCTGAATTCCAAACAGGAGGGGTTCTTAGTACTAATTTCAATTCGATTACGGGGTTTCAGGCTCCTAAAACTCAGTTGGGGTAAAATAAAACTAGGAATAAAACAAGCAATTGATCCGTGTCTGTTTAGTACACAAGTCAGAAATCTAATCTAATTCAAAATCTAATTAAAGAAATTTTTTGAGTTTAGTTGTTTTTAGTTTAGTACTTCGAGAAAGAGTTGGATCCTTTATGATTGATCGTCTTGAAAAACCTGTTGAAGATGCAGATGAATGAATAATTCGTTTATTTGTGTTTTTTAGAATTTGTTTCATTGATACAAGAAAATATGGGGTTAATTTAATGAAATTGAATCCTTGCGGAGACTTATATCGTTAAGTAGGTAAATAGAAATGCCGATCTCCATCCATCCATATAGAAAAATGAGAGTATCTAGTACTATGTACTGATTGAACCAATGACTATTCAGGATTCATATTGAATCAAGTCCATACTGGACTGGTTCCAAACTAGAGGAATGTTATGGTAAAGCTTCGTTTAAAACGATGTGGTAGAAAGCAACGTGCGACTTGATTGAAGGGCATGATCGGTTGTGGATTCTTACATCCACCCCCCCCCCCCCCCCCCCCTTTTTTTATTTATATATAGAAATGAAGGTGCTCTTGGCTCGACATAGTTTGTTCTGTTCTAGTCGAACCCCTATTTTTTTTTGTCGGGTTTAAGTAAATAGTACATGATGGAGCTCGGGTGGAAAGGATTAATTCATTTCTAAGAGGCAAGGATCTAGGGTTAGTGTCAATCAATAAGTTTGAACAACTTCGTAAGTATCTCGCCAATCAATATAGAAATCGAAAGGATCCAATTTGGACAAAAGTGTCAAATCCAAAAGGAAATCTTGTTAGAATTGGTAAACTATTTCGATCAAAAGTGGATTACACAGAAATCAATTGTTCGTATAATTCTTTCCTAGAAAGAAATCACAAAACAAAAGGTATGTTGCTGCCATTTTGAAACAATTTTTGGATCGTCGAAGTAATGCCTAAACCCAATGATCTAAAACAAAGATAAAGGATCCCGAAACAAGAAAACGCCATTTTCAATTGTCTCAACAATTTGATCAGAATAAGGAATAAAAAAATTATTTGAAACGAGACAAGGAGGGGGGGGGTAGTGTTAATCTACGTCTATCCCAATGAGCCATCTACCGAATCGTTGCAATTGATGTTCGATCCCGAAGAGAAGGAAGAGATCTTCGGAAAGTGGGTTTTTACGATCCGATAACGAATCAAACTTATTTCTTATTTTAATGTTCCCAATATTCTATATTTCCTTGAAAAAGGTGCCCAACCTACAGGAACTGTTCATGATATTTCAAAGAAGGCAGGTGTTTTTCAGGAACTTCGTATTAATCAAACGAAATCCAAGCCCAAGTCAATTAATGACTAATGAAAATGAATAAAAAAAAAAGAGGGGGTGACTCCTATGCTAGCTTTGGTTAATTTAAATTCCATTTCCCTTTTTTTGTTCTATTTCTATTTTTTACTATTCTATTGGTCCCATCCCATATAATTTCATATCCTATATGATTTCCTTTTTTCTATAATTAATAGAATATAGAATTTCATATTCTATGATATGATTTCCTTAGAATATATTCTATTATTATTAAATTCAAATTATTAGAATAGAAAGAATAGAAATAGAATATATATACTTTTTTTTGTGATATCATCTCCTATGCGATATGAGACGAATAGAAAAAAAATGAAATGAATAGAGGAATTCAATAAATAGAATCCATAAAACTTAATTCTGGGATTACTCCCAATCGCGCGAGACCCCGCCAAAAAATGGGTTGAGCTTGCTTATTGTATCTTTATGGATATTGAATATTTTTTTCTTCTTTATTTATTAATTTCATTTATTCTATTTCCTTTTTTTGATATTATTTTAGTGAATTGAATTTCTCCACCCCGACTTATTATTATTATTTCTTTATGTATGTACATTCTCGTTGTAGTACCAATCCAACACAAGCCCTTTTTTTATTGTTTATTGAAATGGGTTTTATTTCTGTTGTTTTTTCAATGTTCATATTGACAATAGTGTATTGACCAAATAGAATTCGATCGTAGATAAATAGATCTATTCATCTCTACCCCAAAAATCAAATCAGTTTTCTTTTTTACTTTACTTTATCCAAATTATATATAAAACAAATTATGGGTTCGTTGGATTTTATTTGACACAAGAAGTTTTTTATAATCTCTTTATTTATGTCGATTTTGATCGTATCTACACGCCATAATTACATTATTCGGGTTGCTAACTCAACGGTAGAGTACTCGGCTTTTAAGTGCGGCTAGAATCTTTTACACATTTGGATGAAGCAATGGATTCGTCCGTACTGTTGGTAGAGTTTGTAAGACCACGACTGATCCTTAAAGTGAATGAATGGAAAAAACAGCATGTCGTATCAATGAAGAACTCTAAGAGTACGTGATCCTTGCCGGATCGGTACAAAATCTTGCTGAAGGCGGGAAAATTCAAGTCATGGTTGGGTCGAGTGAATAAATGGATAGAGCCCTATGGCTCTAATTTTATAGGGAAACAAAAAGCAACGACCTTCTGCTCTTAATTCGAATGATTACCCGATCTAATTAAACGTTAGAAATCTATTAGTGCCTGATGCGGGAAAAGTTTCTTCCATAAAAAAATCAGTGGATTCTCTATTTTGTCACTGAATCCTAACTATATCCCAATTTCAGAGTGGAGATAAATGTGTAGAAGAACAGTATATTGATAAACAGAATGCATTCTAAAATCAAAAGAGCGATTGAGTTGAAAAAATAAAGGACTTCTAGCCATCTCGGTAGTGTATTCTATAGTGTATTCTATAATGAATACAGACCCATTGAGTGGAAAAGAGAGAATCCGTTGATTAGCCTATCTGTTCCGAGGTATCCAATCTTTTATTAGCTATATACCTTGTTTTGATTCGATCGCACTATGTATTATTTGATAACCCAAGAAAACCCCCTGTCTTTGGTTCAATCGGAATTTCAAATGGAAGAATTACAAGTTTATTTCAAAAAAAATAGATCTCGACAAAAGGACTTCCTATATCCACTTCTTTTTCGGGAGTATATTTATGCCCTTGCTCATGATTATGGTTTAACTAAAGCGATTCTTTATGAATCTGTGAAAAAATTAGGTTATGACAATAAATCTAGTTCACTAATTGTGAAACGTTTAATTACTCGAATGTATCAACAGAATCGTTTGATTCTTTCTTTAAATGATTCTCAAAAAAATAAATTTTGGGGGTACAAGAATCATTTTGATTCTCAAATCATATCAGAGGGGTTTGCTGTCATTGTGGAAATTCCATTCTCGCGGCGATTAGTACCCTCTCTAGAAGGTAAAGAAATAGTCAAATCACATAATTTAAGATCAATTCATTCACTATTTCCATTCTTCGAGGATCAATTTTCACATTTAAATCATGTGTTAGATATACTAATACCCCACCCCACCCATCTGGAACTTTTGGTTCAAACCCTTCGCTGGTGTATACAAGATGCCGCTTCTTTGCATTTATTACGATTCTTTTTTTACGAGTATTATAATTGGAATAGTATTATTACTCAAAAAAAAACCATTTCGGTTTTTTCAAAAAAAGAGAATCAAAGATTATTCTTGTTCCTATATAATTCTCATGTATATGAATGCGAATCCATATTTGTTTTTCTCCGCAAACAATCTTCTTATTTACGATTAACATCTTATAGAGCCTTTCTGGAGCGAACCTATTTCTATAGAAAAATGGAGAATCTTGTAGTAATTTTTCAAAATGATTTGAATTTTATCCTGAGGTTGTTCGGGGAGCCTTTCATGCATTATGTCAGATATCGGGGAAAAGCCATTCTGGTTTCAAGGGGGACTCCTCCTCTGATGAATAAATGGAACTATTACCTTGTAAATCTCTGGCAATGTTATTTTCACTTGTGGTCTCAATTGGATAGGATTTATACAACCCAATTAGCCAATCATTATTTCGATTTTATGGACTATCTTTCAAGTGTACGACTAAATACTTCAGTAGTAAGGAGTCAAATGTTAGATACGTCATTTATTATGGATATTCCGATTAAGAAGTTTGATAGTATAGTCCCAATTATTCCTTTGATTGGATCATTGGCTAAAGCGAAATTTTGTAATGTATCGGGCAACCCCACAAGTAAGCCGGCTTGGACCGATTCATCGGATTCTGATATTATCGATAGATTTGGGCGGATATACAAAAATCTTTCTCATTATTACAGTGGATCCTCAAAAAAAAAGAGTTTGTATCGAATAAAGTATATACTTCGACTTTCCTGTGCTAGAACTTTGGCTCGTAAACACAAAAGTACTGTACGTTCCTTTTTAAAAAGGTTAGGTTCGAAATTTTTGGAAGAATTTTTTATGGAACAAAAACAAGTTCTTTCTTTGATCTTTCCCCAAGCCTCTTCTTCTTTTCGTAGCTTATATACAGAACGGATTTGG